TTACTTAATTTATATATTCTATATTAAAGTTTTAATTTAACTAAAGTACAAAAATCAATTTTAAATTTTTGATAATCTTGAGTCAAGAACGTAATAGGACGTTTTCGATTGGTTCATAGTGACAATCGAAGATGGTAAGATTGAGATCAAATAAATGGGAAAAATCGAAAAGAAATAAAGAAATAAAAATAGGGGTATGCGATAGATAATGATCTATCTTGATTCTATATTTTTTTATACTTTTGACTTAAGGGCGACAAAAGAAAGAACGGGTCTTATTATTCTGACATATTATTAACATAACATTCCTTTGATACTTCTGAGACGTCAAAGGTTGTCTCTACGTATTTTGCTTGTACTTAATGTTTTCCGATTATACTAGAAATCTTCGAGTATAATCATTAGAACTTGGTCTAATTGGATTTATTGGATTGTTTCATCAATGGTGTTGGATCAGAACTCCCTTTTGACTCTTCGCTGGTAATTCTACTATTATTAGTGAACAATAATTGAATAATTCCTTCATAGAGATCGAGGACATAATTTACATGGATATAATAAGTCTCGCTTGGGCTGCTTTAATGGTAGTCTTTACATTTTCCCTTTCACTCGTAGTATGGGGAAGAAGTGGACTCTAGAAGTACTACTAATTGAGTTTAGGAATCAAACTGTATCAATTTTTTTTATAGATCGTTCTGCAAAGACTATTTTTTAATTTACTATTTCAATTTCAAAATTGAATTTGAAAATATTTTCATTTCGAAGTTATATGTATTGGATTCTAGTGGAGTAATGTATTCTATAAATAATATATGAACTCTTTCAAATAATATATGAACTCTTTCAAATAATATATGAACTCTTTCAATCAAACAAAGATTTCAATTATTCTTATGTTCCTATTTCGAAAGTAAAAGTGCTCCAAATGGTATGAAATCTTTTTCAATTGAATTCTTCATAAATCTTCTTATAGTGACAATGAGTAAGAACGAAACCTTTTATTACTATATACTTTACTTTGTTATTTTTTTCCTTCTTTTTCTTTCCTCTTCAAAGAGAAAAGAAAATAGTTCTGTTATTACATTACGTCGATACACTTTTTTACGGAAAACAACATAGACTTTACGAAAAACAACATAGACGTAGCGGTTGTCCAAGGAGATACTACACATAAGAAAATATTGTCTTTAGGCAAGTCACATATTGCGCACTTACCATTTGTGTTTTATTATTTTAAAGATTTTATTTAAAATATTATTTATGCTGGTCTCTTTTTTGATTTCATATCATGGTTGAAAGGTTAAAATCGGTGAGGTTTATTAATCCTTTTCGAAATCCGAAGAAGTTCCCATGGAACCTCTGGATCCTTTGTCAACTGGTCAATTAATTACTTCTTTGTTGGAATGCTAACAAGAAGATTACTTGATTTCCTTTTATTATACCCATATCTACTTTTGTTTCATTGATTTGATTCTTTCTTTCTTTCAATGTATATCGAAATTCATATTAAATTAAAAAGGATAAGAAATCTAGGAATTAGAATCATAAGAGTAAGAGTGGTCTTTCGATTATTTCAAATTGATTGGAATCAACACAAATCAAATAGAAATGGATGAAGCAAAGAAATAGAATTGGGACATGGCACTATGTACATTATATATGGAATTGATATCTATATATGAAGATAATAATGTCATTGATATATATTATATTAAATTAACCTGTATCGTCATACAGCAAACTTTATAAAGTAAATAACAATACTAGTATTGTATGGTAGAAAAATATTTTTCTACCATACTATCTAGTATCTCATCGAATACTGCTCTCATAGAATACTGCTGATTCTAGTTCGATCATCTCATTTAAAACGTGAAATTTGAATCCTTTTATTTTATTTCTTCTCTTTAATCAGTGATAAGAACTAAAGAGTCACAAGTTTAATTCAAATTAATCACTTTGACTTACTGTTTTTACGTATATTATAAGTAAAAAAGCAGTAGGAATTAGAATGAACAGTGCAGTAGCAATAAATGCGAGAATATTTACTTCCATAATTTCATCCTTTCATTTTTCTTTAATTCGCAATAACTCGGGATTTAATCCCATAGAGATGATAAATCTTTTGTCTGTAAATTCAATGGGATGAATTACATCGAGATATAATCGAATCGGATCAATATCATGAATAACAATATCTGACAAATTGATTCATCGTCAAGAATTGAATAGTATAACATAGGAAGATCTTTTATCCATACCGAATTCCAAAGTCAATTTTGATACAATCAAAAATCCATTTACTTCTTTACTTTCTTTTTTATTTCTATTTTCTATTTTTCATTCTTTTATATTTTTATAATATAAAAATTAGCGCCCTCCTTGTACAATCATTTGATGAAGTATCATCTAACCACTTTTCCAATTACCATTGGTTCCAAACAATAGAAGAAATTCAAAAAAATAACAAAGAAAAGAGATTCCTGTTAGGAATGAAATTCTACTGTTTGTACTCCCTTTCACAGAACAGAAATATGGAAGGATGAATTGATGTATTTTTTTATTGGATATTGGATTTGGATCCATCGGGACTGACGGGGCTCGAACCCGCAGCTTCCGCCTTGACAGGGCGGTGCTCTGACCAATTGAACTACAATCCCAAGGAAATAACATAATAAAATTAAGGTGTACAGTATACATATTCTTATGATTTTATTCAAATACTTTCGATATGGATATGAACTTTAGCAAGAGAGGCAGTGATTACTAATAATCTTTTCGTTATTTCCAAATTAATTGGATAGTCAATCTTTCAATGAAACAAGGTCCTTTTTTCTTTACTCTTTTCTTTAGACTTTACACTTCCAGATCTTGATATGAATCTAGATCTTTAGCAAAGATCAAAACTTGTTGGAAAAAGAATAAATAAAAAATAAATAGAGTAAATAAATAGCGATAGGGGTAAAGATATATCAATATCAGAAAATTTGATCAGAGATTTTGACTTTTTCTATTGGGATCGATGATTTCTGGAACAACAAAGGCTTATATCATTTCATGGTGGATCGGCGAATTATTGGGCCGAGCTGGATTTGAACCAGCGTAGACATATTGCCAACGAATTTACAGTCCGTCCCCATTAACCGCTCGGGCATCGACCCGGAAAGAATCAATCCAGGCTTAGTGATAATCCACGATCAACTTCCTTTCGTAGTACCCTACCCCCAGGGGAAGTCGAATCCCCGCTGCCTCCTTGAAAGAGAGATGTCCTGAACCGCTAGACGATGGGGGCATACTTGCCCAACCGTCATCATACTATGATCATAGTATGAATAGTTTTTTGAAATTGTCAATATAATGGAATCATATGACTCAATGCGAAGGATCCTTCTGTCTTTCACGATTATATATATAATCTTTTGATTATTTAGATTCCTGAATCGTCATCGTTCATTCTAATCGACATTTTCTAATTCGATAAATAAATCTATTTCATTTTTTTTTTTTCTTAAAATTTTTAATTTTAATAATATTATTAATAATTTCAATAATTATTAATAATATTAATATTTAGTAATATTATTTATTTTTAATAAATTTTATTTTAATTTGATTTAGTTTGGGAGACAAGCTGAATCGCTTTATTTTATTAATGATTCGATGAAATATTTGGGATCTAGGTTGAATTGGTAGGTACATGTATCGTAGGTACATGTATCAATGAAATGCCTTTCGTTATGATGGCAATTAGGATCTGTCTTGAAAGAATTCCTTGCATTGATTGATATTTATGAAATCAAATATCATTAAACCTCCTTTTTTTTGTTACTTATACTTACAAGTATATCCTATACTCATTATGTAAATAAGATTTATCGTTCCTGAGTGAACCACTATAACGTTTAAGATATATTATAACGTATAAGATGTATTTATATACATATAACATATAATATGGATATACACTAAACACATAGTGACTAGTGGCTTATTCAGGAATTGAATCAAATATGCCCTTTTAACTCAGTGGTAGAGTAACGCCATGGTAAGGCGTAAGTCATCGGTTCAAATCCGATAAGGGGCTTTAGTTTTTTCATAAAACTCCCGCGGTAGTATTCATATTTGAAGGGAGAATAAAAATATTATTAATATTTTTATTACTTAATAAATAAGTAAGAATTAATAAATAAGTAAGAAACCTTATTAATTTATATATATATTAATTAGAATTAATTATACTATACTAAATAGTATAGTAATTAGAGTTATAAGGTTGAACATTTCCTATTATGTTTATTATAATAATATTTTATATTATTAATGATATAATGACTAGTATTAACTTTAGACTGAAAAATAATAAGTTGTCTACTTGAATCGACAAATATTTCTATTTTTTATTATTGCAATAAAATCAATTAGAAATCAACAAAAGAAAAAAGTAAGTGGACCTAACCCATTGAATCATAACTATATCCACTATTCTGATATTAAAATTAAAAATTGGAACAGTGGATCTTTTTTTTTTTCATTTTCATATTTCTTTGGACTAGGCGGTAATCTGTCGATATTGCCGATTAAATCTTCTTGTTCCTAGATGTTCTGTTCTATAAAAGGAATAAATTGCTATTCCCTTCCTTTCCAGAAAAGGTTTTATTCCAAGTCACAACATAAGAGATGTTTTAACTATAATTTTATTCTATGTTTTATTCCAGAACACAAGACAAGATCCATTTATATCGTATTATTTATATCTTAGAGACTTATATATATATCATATCGTAGTCTCATGTATCAAATATTTACATCTAATCTATATGGATGGATACGATATTTTTATGGATGGATACGATATTTTTGTTCTGACAATGTGATGAAAATGGGTGCGAGAAAGAGACTTTTATTTATAGTCTCCTTATTATATTTTAATTGAATATTGTATTTAATTTCCTAATAGGAATCTTTTGAAAAGAAAATAAAAGAATAAAAAAGTAATAAAG